AGAGTAACTTTTACATATTAAAGGGTTATCTTGATGTGATAAAATTTGTAAACTTTACCTACATTATTATGTATAACAGAATTAAACTGTCTCTTTAAGTATCAAAAACTTATGTGCATCTTACACTTTTACATAAAAAGATAAGCTAAATAAGCTACTGGGTTCATACCCCATTTATGGAAAATAAAATATTCCTCTTTTTATGAAAAAAACACCAATAAAAACTTTATTTTATATAATATTAATTATGAGAACCATAATATCAATTACAGCAACATCATGATTAGGTGTATGAATAGGACTAGAAATTAATTTATTAAGATTTATTCCATTAATTTCTAACCAATCAACATTCAATACTAGAAGTATTAAATATTTTATTACACAAACATTAGCATCAATTATATTAATTACATCATTTATTACATTAATAATAAGATTATTTAATCAGCATAAAGAAATTATTTATATAATAATAACTATAAGTATTTTAATAAAAATAGGCGCAGCCCCTATACATTTTTGGTTTCCAGAAGTAATAGAATTTTTAGAATGAAAAAATTGTATATTATTAATAACATGACAAAAAATTGCCCCAATGATTATAATATCATATATTGACATTAATCAATTATTTATAACCGTTATCATCATTATATCAGCAACCGTGGGGGCTATTCTAGGATTAAATCAAATTTCATTACGATTAATCTTAGCTTATTCATCAATTAATCACATAGGATGAATGTTGGCAAGTATTCAAACAAGAATAACCAATTGAATACTATATTTCATAATTTATTCTTTACTAACAATGTTAATCTCATTCTCATTTAAATCTAACAATATTAACTTCATTAATGAAATATTTATTAATAAAAATAACCACAAAATTGATAAATTAAATTCAGCTATTGCATTCCTTAGTTTAGGGGGAATACCCCCATTTATTGGATTTCTACCAAAATGAATTCTAATACAAGAACTCATACAAACAAGAATATATTTAACTTCAATAACCTTGATTTTATCATCAACAATTACTTTATATTTCTACATAAAAATGTTTCTATCTGCTGGAATTTTATCATTTAAAGAAAATAAATGATTAAAAAACAACTTCTTTATTAAAAATAAATCACTCATATTAATAAATATGATTTCAACACTAGGTTTAATATTATCACCAATAATCTTAAAATAAGGACTTAAGTTAAATAAACTAATAACCTTCAAAGTTATAAATAAAATATTAATTTTAGGCCTTAGTATAAAATTTATACACCTTTAGAATTGCAATCTAAAATCATTATTGAATATAAAACCTGATTAAAAGAGAATACTCTATAAGATGATTTACAATCAACCACTATTTATCAGCCATTTAATCACAAAATGATTATTCTCTACTAATCATAAAGATATTGGAACATTATATTTTATCTTCGGAGCATGGGCAGGTTTAGTAGGAACAGCACTAAGAATAATTATTCGAATAGAACTAAGAGTACCTGGTCACCTAATTAATGATGATCAAATCTATAATGTTGTTGTAACAGCACATGCCTTTATTATAATTTTCTTTATAGTTATACCAATCATAATTGGTGGATTCGGAAATTGATTAGTACCTCTAATAATCGGGGCACCTGATATAGCATTCCCCCGAATAAATAATATAAGATTTTGACTATTACCCCCTTCATTAATTTTATTAATTTCAAGTAGAATTGTAGATTCAGGAGTAGGTACTGGTTGAACTGTTTACCCCCCACTAGCTGGACCTATTGCACATAGAGGGGCAGCAGTGGATTTAGCCATTTTCTCACTTCATTTAGCAGGTGTAAGATCAATCCTAGGGGCTATTAACTTTATCACAACTACTATTAATATAAAAGCACCTGAAATAAATATAGATCAATTACCATTGTTTGTATGGTCAGTAATAATTACAGCAATTTTATTATTATTATCATTACCTGTTTTAGCAGGAGCTATCACTATACTTTTAACTGATCGAAATATCAATACTTCATTTTTTGACCCAGCGGGAGGTGGGGATCCCATTCTATATCAACACTTATTTTGATTTTTTGGTCATCCTGAAGTCTATATTTTAATTCTACCAGGATTTGGAATAATTTCTCATATTATTAATCAAGAAAGAGGAAAAAATGAATCTTTCGGAACTCTTGGTATAATCTATGCAATAATATCAATTGGTTTAATAGGATTTATCGTATGAGCCCATCATATATTTACAGTAGGAATAGATGTAGACACTCGTGCTTATTTCACATCAGCTACTATAATTATTGCTGTACCAACAGGAATTAAAGTATTTAGATGACTAGCCACCCTTCATGGTACAAAATTTAAAATAACACCAGAATTATGCTGAGCAATAGGTTTTATTTTCTTATTTACAATTGGTGGACTAACAGGATTAATTTTAGCAAATTCATCAATTGATATTATTTTACATGACACATATTATGTAGTAGCACATTTCCATTACGTATTATCTATAGGAGCAGTATTTGCTATTATAGGAGGTATCATTCAATGATATCCTTTAATTACCGGATTATCCATAAACAATAAACTATTAAAAATTCAATTTATATCAATATTTGTAGGTGTAAATTTAACATTTTTCCCACAACACTTTTTAGGGTTAGCTGGAATACCTCGACGTTACTCAGATTATCCAGATTGTTATATATCATGAAATGTATTATCAAGAGTGGGATCAACAATTTCAATAATTAGAATTATAATATTTATTTATATTATATGAGAAAGAATAATTAGAACACGAACAGTTTTATTTAGAACAAATAATAATTCATCAATCGAATGATTACAAAATAATCCACCCGCAGAGCATAGATTCTCTGAACTTCCTATTCTAAATTCATTCTAATATGGCAGAATAGTGCAGTGAACTTAAGATTCAAATATAAAGAATTTCTTTTATTAGAAATGGCTACATGAAATAATATATCTTTACAAAATTCATCATCACCAATAATAGAACAACTTTCATTCTTCCATGATCATACAATATCTATCATTATACTAATTACATTAATAGTAAGATTTATAATAATCAAAATTATTCTTAATAATAAATCCCTACGATATATATTAAGAGGACATACTATCGAAACCATCTGAACTATATTACCAGCAATTGTATTAATTTTCATTGCCATCCCATCACTTCACTTATTATATATAATAGATGATTCAGCAGAAACAAGAATTACTATTAAATCAATTGGCCGTCAATGATACTGATCATATGAATATTCAGATTTTCAAAAAATTGAATTTGATTCATTTATAATTAATGAAGATAGTATAAAGCAAGACTCATTCCGTCTTTTAGATGTTGATAATCGAACTATAGTACCAGTCAATACAAATGTACGTATTCTTACATCAGCTTCTGATGTTCTACATTCATGAACAATTCCTAGATTAGGGGTAAAAATTGATGCCACCCCAGGACGAATTAACCAAAGTACATTTCTAATTAAACGTCCTGGTTTACTATTTGGTCAATGCTCTGAAATTTGTGGAGTTAATCACAGATTTATACCAATCGTAATTGAAGCAGTAAACATTAAATCATTTATCAAATGATTAAAAAATTCAATTTAAGAAATTAGTTAAAAATAATAACTTTAAAATGTCAATTTAAAATTACCGTCAGGTATTTCTTGCATTAGATGGCTGAAAATTAAGCAATGGTCTCTTAAACCAGAATATAGTATACAATTACTTCTAATGAAAATATGCCACAAATAATAAACTTAATATGACTACCACTAATAATTTATTTTTCAATAGCAATAATAATAATAATTATTATCATCTTCAATATAAAAACACCGTTTATTAAAAATAAAAAACATGAAATAAAAAAAAATTTTAAATTCTGATTATGATAACAAACCTATTCTCAAGATTTGACCCCTCAACTAGAAATTCCTTATCAATCAATTGATTAAGAACCTTATTATTTATTATATTAGTACCAATAACATTCTGATTAATTAAATCACGACCAAATATATTAATAGAAATTTTAACAAAAAATATAAATTATGAATTTAACAATATCTTAAATAACAAAAATAAAGGAAGTACCTTATTATTTATTTCTCTATTTATTATTATCATAATTAATAATGTTATAGGACTATTTCCATACATTTTTACAAGATCAAGACATATAGTTATAACATTATCTCTAGCCCTACCAATATGATTAAGATTTAATTTGTTCGGATGAATTAATAAAACCAATCACATATTTGAACATATAGTTCCTTCTGGAACACCAGCAATATTAATACCATTCATAGTATGTATTGAAACTATTAGAACACTAATTCGACCAGGTACACTAGCAATTCGACTAGCTGCAAATATAATTGCAGGGCATCTATTATTAACTCTACTAGGAAATACAGGTAATAAATTAAGAGAAATTATATTAATTGGTATACTTACAATACAAATAATACTATTAGTATTAGAATCAGCAGTATCTCTAATTCAAGCTTATGTATTTTCAGTATTAACTACATTATACTCAAGTGAAATTAACTAATGATAAAATCTTATTCAAATCATCCATTTCATCTAGTAGACTATAGTCCATGACCATTAACAGGAGCAATCGGAGGAATAATAATAACATCAGGACTAGCACAATGATTTCATACAACTAATGCCTCATTAATATATATGGGAATAATAGTACTACTATTAACAATAATTCAATGATGACGGGATATCACACGAGAAGGAACCTATCAAGGTATACACACAAAAAATGTATCAACGGGATTACGATGAGGAATAATCATATTTATTGTATCAGAAGTATTATTTTTCATATCATTTTTTTGGGCATTCTTTAATAGAAGTCTAGCAGCTAATGTAGAATTAGGAACAATATGACCACCAATAGGGATTGAACCTTTTAATCCTATAAACATTCCATTATTAAATACAATTATCCTATTATCATCAGGAATTACAGTAACATGATGTCACCATTCATTAATAGAATCTAATAAAACTCAAGCCATACAAAGACTTACTTTAACAGTAATTCTAGGTATTTATTTTACCATACTACAAGCATATGAATATATAGAAGCACAATTTTCAATCGCAGACTCAGTATACGGAACAACATTTTTTATAGCAACAGGATTCCATGGTATTCACGTAATTATTGGAACAACATTCTTAGCAACATGTTTAACACGACATATTTGAGAACATTTCTCAGCTTCACATCATATTGGATTTGAAGCAGCAGCTTGATATTGACACTTCGTAGATGTAGTATGATTATTTTTATATATTTCAATTTACTGATGAGGTAGATATTTTTCTAGTATATAAGTACATTTGACTTCCAATCAAAAAGTTTGAATCATCAAGAAAAATAATCTCAATAATAACTATCACTTTTTTAATCTCTTTAATCTTACCTATAATTATAATGATATTATCTATAATAATTTCAAAAAAAACAATTTCAGATCGAGAAAAATCATCCCCATTTGAGTGTGGATTCAATCCTAAAACACATGCTCGATTACCATTTTCAATTCAATTTTTCTTAATTAGAATATTATTCCTTATTTTTGACGTTGAAATTGCATTAATTATCCCGTTAATCCCCATTATAAAAACATCAAGAATCAAATTTTGATGAATTTCAACTAGAGCTTTTATTATTATCCTATTAGTAGGAATCTATTATGAATGAAATCAAGGAATATTAAAATGAGCAACTTAGGGTTATAGTTAAATATAACATTTGATTTGCACTCAAAAAGTATTGATAAGTCAATTTACCTTTAATAAGAAGCTAATAGCATTCAGTTTCGACCTGAAAGAATGGTAAAATACCCTTATTATTAACTGAAGCCAAAAAGAGGCATATTATTGTTAATAATATCACTGAAAATAATTCCAGTTAAAGAAATATAAGATGTATACTAAAGCTGCTAACTTTAAGTAATAGCGGTTAAATTCCGTTAATATTTCTATTTATGTAGTTTATATAAAACATTACATTTTCACTGTAAAAATAATAGAAATATTCCTAAATATTTAAGGGATCAAAATCCTCTTTTGTATCTTCAGCACAAAGTTCTAATAAACTACTTAAATATAAAATCATAAAAAATAGTAATATAAAAAATAAAGAAAACATTATTAAATAAGTTTTAAAATTATAATCAAATAAGTTCAAATATTGTTTAATAAAATATATAAAAAAATTATAAATACCTTGAGCACCATAATATTCCAATCAACCATAATCTATAAATGATGTATATAAACCCCCAATTACTAAAACATTATAACTAATTAATTTAGTTCTAATAATAGGTATAAATCATATTAAACCAAAAAAATCATTAATAAAAAAAGGATTACAAAAATTTTTCATATTAAAATATAATAAAGACAACAAATAACCAAAATATAAACCCAATAAAACAACTACCATAGTTAACATTTTTAAACTAAATGGTAAATAAACACAAAACGGTACAGGAAAAATCAATCAAGATAATAAAGAACCCCCTAATACAGTAAATAATAATAAAAAAAACATACCAACATTTATATCACGACCAACATTAAAATTAAATAAAGTATTAAAAGAAAAAGGCTTAATTAATGAATAATAAAGTAAACGAAATGAATATATTGTTGTTAACCCAGTAGAAAAAAAAAATAAAAAATAAATAATTAAATTAATTGACCCAAACGAACTAAGTTCTAAAATCAAATCCTTAGAATAAAAACCTGACAAAAAAGGAAATCCACAAAGTCTTAAATTAGCAATATTCAAACAAGCAGAAGTGTAAGGTATAAATAAAGTTAAAGAACCCATATAACGAATATCCTGATTATCAAATAAACTATGGATATAACAACCAGCACATAAAAAAAGTAAAGACTTAAATAAAGCATGAGTTAATAAATGAAAAAAACTCATTAAAGGATAACCAAATCCTAAAATTCCTATTATTAAACCTAACTGTCTTAATGTAGATAAAGCAATAATTTTCTTCAAATCAAATTCATAATTAGCTGCAATCCCTGATATTAATATAGTTAGACAACCAACTAACAACAAAATAGAATTTATTTTTCTAAAAAACAGTATTGGACTAAAACGAATTAATAAATATACACCTGCAGTAACCAGAGTAGAAGAATGGACTAAAGCAGAAACAGGAGTAGGGGCAGCTATAGCTGCAGGAAGTCAGGCTGAAAAAGGAATCTGAGCACTTTTAGTTATACCAGCAACCATAACCATTAAACAAATAACACTATAATTATAAGAACTAAAAAAATAATCATAATAATAAATATAATTTCAACTCCCAAAATTTAATATTCAAGAAATAGATAATAAAATTAAAACATCACCTACACGATTACTTAAAGCTGTCAACAACCCTGCATTAACAGATTTAACGTTCTGATAATAAATTACTAAACAATAAGAAACCAAGCCTAAACCATCCCACCCTAATAAAATTCTAATTAAATTAGGACTAATAATTAAAAACATTATAGATAAAACAAATAAAGATACTAAAATAATAAAACGATTAAAATTAACATCACCATATATATAATCATTACTATAATACAAAACTATAGAAGAAATAATTAAAACAAAACTTATAAAAATTAAAGATATCCAATCTAAAATAATAGCTATAATAATTATAGAAGAATTAAATGAACAAATTTCCCACTCAATCAAAAAAGATATATCTTGACCTAAAAAAAATAAACTCATAATAAAAAAAAATAAACCACCAATTAAAAAAAATAAAGAAGAAATATAAAAATTATTTAACATATAGGCCTAAAGTGAAATTTCACATCGTTAAATCCACAAATTAAAGTTTTAATTAAACTATATAAGCTATAAATAATAATCACAACACATAAATATAATATTTAAAGGAAATCAATGAAGAAAAATTAAATGAAACTCAATTAAATAACAAGAAGAAACTCTATATAAACCAGAATAAAAACAACCATGTTGACTAAAACTATATAAATATAATCTATAAACACATCTAAAGAATGATAAAAAAAAAAGAAAAAATATCGTATAATAAGAATAACTAATTAAGCCATTTAAAAGTCTAATTTCACCAATTAAATTCAAACTAGGGGGAGCCGATATATTACAAGCACTCAATATAAATCATCATAATCTTATTCTAGGTATATAAGAAATCATACCCTTATTTAAAATAAATAAACGTCTTCCTAAACGTTCATAAGAAATATTTGATAAACAAAATAAACCAGATGAACAAAGACCATGTCCTAACATCATAATAATAGAACCATAATATCCTCAAACATTCATAGAAAAAAGACCAGAAATAACTAATCTTATATGAGATACAGAAGAATAAGCAATTAACATCTTTAAATCTAACTGACGCAAACAAATTAAACTAACCATTAAACCCCCATATAAAGATAATAAAATAATATAAAAATTAAAATTTAGAGAATAAAAAACTATACATTTAAAAACACGAATAAGCCCATAACCCCCTAGTTTCAACAAAACACCAGCCAAAATTATAGAACCAGAAATAGGGGCCTCAACATGAGCTTTAGGAAGCCATAAATGAAATATATATATAGGCAACTTAATTAAAAAAGCTAAAATTATAGCCAAATAAAAATAAACCCCACCAAATAAATCAAAAAATAAATAATAACAAAGACCACCAATATGCCCTTCCATCCACAAAATACAAGACAATAATGGTAATGAAGCTGCAACAGTATAAAAAATTAGATACATAGATGCTCTAACACGTTCAGGCTGATATCCTCATCCTAAAATCAATATTAAAGTTGGAATCAAACTAAACTCAAAAAACAAATAAAAATTAAATAAATTAATAACAGAAAATGAAACATACAAAGACAATATTAATAATAAAACAATTAATATAAAAATATCAGAAAAATAAAAAGAAAACTTAATAGAACAACTTGACATAATTATTAATGAACAAATCCAAAATCTTAATAAAATTATTAATCAAGAAAAAAAATCAACCCCTATACCAAACCCTAAGTTAGTAACAAAAAATCTAAAATCACCAAAAAAAATAAATATAAAAGACAAAAAAAAAAATCAAAATTGAACTGCCCATCAAGAATTTAATAAAGATAAAGGGATTATAAATAATAAAGAAAAAATAAATATTAACATACAAATAAAGAAGAACTAAATACATAATCATTCCCACAACTACGCACTAGTCTAACTAATACAGAAAGACCTAACGCACCTTCACAGACAGAAAGAATTAAAAAAATAATCAAAAAATAATCTTCATAATTTAAAAATCTTAAATATAAAAATACATAATAAAAAATAGATAAAACCATACATTCCAGTCCCAACAACATCAAAAGCAGATGCTTACGAAAAGAAGAAAAAATATATAAACCACTTAAAAAAATCATAAAAAAAAATAATAATATCAAAGAAATCAGTTTTAATAGTTTAAATATAAACATTGGTCTTGTAAATCAAAATTGAATTCAATATTCTTAAAACTTCAGAAGAAGAGTTATTACCCTATCTTTAAACCCCAAATTTAATATTTTTTAAACTATCCTCTGTATGAAAATAATTATTACTATATCAACTATATTAAGAATAATATTTATAAATATAAAACAACCAATACAAATAATTATTATCATTTTAATACAAACCTTATTCACCGTGTATATAATAAGAATGAAAACAAAATCATCATGATTCACATATATATTATTAATTATTTTTATCGGAGGAATAATAGTACTTTTTATTTATATTACCAGAATTACACCCAATGAACAAAACAAAAGAAATATAAGAATTATTATTATAATAACAATTCTTATTAGAACAATTATACTAATAATAAAAAATACAAAAATCAACAACAATGAAACAACAAATATAGATACAATAAATATATTAAAAACAGAACAACTTATATTAAATAAAATCTTCAATATACCTATATATATATTAACTATTATAATAATAATTTATTTATTTATCGCACTAATCGCAGTAAATAAAATTTCCAACATAAAAAAAGGACCTCTACGAAAAATAAGCTAATGAAAAACCCCTTACGAAAAAATCACCCCCTAATTAAAATTATTAATAATTCATTAATAGATTTACCTACACCAATAAATATTTCAATATGATGAAATTTTGGATCACTATTAGGAATATGTTTAATAATTCAAATTATTACAGGGCTATTTTTAGCAATACATTATACAGCAGATATTGAAATAGCATTTAAAAGTGTGATTCACATCTGCCGAGATGTAAATAACGGATGACTCATCCGAACATTACATATAAACGGAGCATCAATATTTTTTATCTGTTTATACTTACATGTAGGACGAGGATTATACTACAATTCCTTCTTATTAAAAGAAACATGAACTGTAGGAGTAATTATCTTATTTATAACTATAGCAACAGCATTTATTGGATATGTTTTACCCTGAGGACAAATATCATTTTGAGGAGCTACTGTAATTACAAACTTATTATCAGCAATTCCATATATAGGAAATCAGATTGTTCAATGAATCTGGGGAGGGTTTGCTGTAGACAACCCCACACTATCACGATTTTTTTCATTACACTTTATTTTACCATTCATAATTGCCGCATTAACTATAATCCACTTACTTTTCCTTCATCAAAGAGGGTCAAATAACCCATTAGGAATAAATAGAAATTCAGAAAAAATCCCATTCCATCCATTTTTTTCAATTAAAGATTCAATTACAATACTATTATTAATAATAGTATTAATATTAATTTCACTAATATACCCATATATTATAGGAGACCCTGACAATTTTATTCCAGCTAATCCGTTAGTTACACCACCCCACATTCAACCAGAATGATATTTTCTATTTGCCTATGCCATTTTACGATCTATCCCTAATAAATTAGGGGGAGTAATTGCACTAGTAATATCAATTGCAATCACATTAATTATACCATTTTACAATAAAGCAAATTTCCAAGGAAACCAATTTTACCCTATTAATCAAATTATATTTTGGACTATAGTAACTACAGTAATCTTATTAACATGAGTAGGAAAACAACCAGTAGAAGAGCCCTATATCACCACAGGACAAATCTTAACAATAATATATTTTACATTTTTCATAATAAATACATGAATTAATAAAATATGAGACCAAACCATTATATAGTTAATAAGCTATAACAGCATATGTTTTGAAAACATAATTCTAGAAGTTTAAATCTTCTATTAACTTTTCTATTTTTTATTAAAAAATAAAAAATAAAATTTTCAACCCAAAGAAAAAAAATAAATAATTTAATGCAACAGGCAAAAACCCCCTTCAAGCCAAATACATTAATTTATCATAACGATAACGAGGTAAAGTACCCCGAACTCATAAGAAAGAAAAGGAAATAAAAGATATTTTAAGAAAAAAAAATAAAGAATCATAATCACCCCCAAAAAAAAATAATACAATCATAAATCTTATAAAAATAATTATAGCATACTCAGCTAAAAAAATTAATGCAAAACTTACGCCCCCGTACTCAACATTAAAACCTGAAACCAATTCAGATTCACCTTCCGCAAAATCAAAAGGTGTACGATTAGTCTCAGCTAAACAAGAACAATAAAAACAAAGAAATAAAGGAAAACAAATAATTACAAACCAAATATCATAATAAATAAAAATACCTATATTATAACAACCCGATAAAATAAATACAGATAATATAATAATAGATAAACTTACTTCATAAGAAATAGTTTGAGCAACAGATCGTAAAGAACCTAATAAAGAATAATTAGAATTTGAAGACCAACCAGCAATTATTAACCCATAAACACCCAATCTTATTACACACAAAATAAATAAAAACCCCAAATCCAATGAACAAAAAAAAGTAACATAAGGAAATACTAACCAAATAAATAAAGCCAAAAATAATCTAAAAACTGGAGAAAAATAATATAATATATAATTAGAGATATGAGGTAAAACTTGCTCTTTAGAAAATAATTTAATAGCATCACCAAAGGGTTGTAAAATACCTCAATAACCTACCTTATTAGGACCCTTGCGAATCTGAATATAACCTAAAACTTTACGCTCCAATAAAGTTAAAAAAGCAACGCTTAATAAAACCATTAATATAATTAAAATAAAATTCAAAAAAAACAAAAAAAAATCAATAATATAAATTACTATTTGTAATATAATACATCAATAGATCCTAAATCTAACGCATAATTCTGCCAAAATAGTAATAATAATCAATTCAAATAAAATAATCAAAATTAACGGTCCTTTCGTACTAGAAAATATAATAAAATTTTTGGATAGAAACCAACCTGGCTTACACCGGTCTGAACTCAGATCATGTAAGATTTTAATGGTCGAACAGACCAACTAAATTAAGCACCTTCACCTAAAAAATAATCTTAATCCAACATCGAGGTCACAATCTATCTTGTCAATAAGAACTCTCAAAGATAATTGCGCTGTTATCCCTAAGGTAATTTTATCTTTATATCAATAATATAAGATCATAAAAAACATAAATCAATGATAAAAATAATGAATAGTTTAATTATTATTCACATCACCCCAACAAAACTAACAATAAAATTAATTATTAACAACTTAACCCAAAATAATAAAATATTTAAAATCAAACTCTATAGGGTCTTATCGTCCAAAAAAAAAATCCCAGCCTTTTAACTAGAAAGTAAAATTATAAAAATATAATAGAGACAGTATATTTCTCGTCAAACCTTTCATTCCAGTATACAATTAATATACTAATGATTATGCTACCTTTGCACGGTCAAAATACCGCGGCTCTTTAATAAATCAGTGAGCAGGCACGACCTTTAATAAAAACTAAAAGAGATGTTTTTGATAAACAGGCGGAAACATAATAAACTTGCCGAATTCCTTTAATATATATATATATATAAATATAAATATAAAACACAAAAATTATACTAATTCAATCATTATTAATAGACATAAAACATTAAAATCCATATTCTAATAATAAAATTAAATAAAATAAAAAATAATTAATTAACTAATTAAACTAAAACGCAATTAAAACAATGGCTGATTTCAAGCCTAAGAAAAAAAAATTAAAAACAAAATTATAATAAAATTTAAAGCTTAACCCTTAAACCATACAAATAAATTAAAAATTAAATATAAACTAATTTAATTTAAAATAAATTTAAAATTAAATTTAATCTTAGAAAACTAGATATATTAAGATACGAATAGAATATCACTACCATATTAAAATTCAAAATCATTATGAAACATAAAAAATCATATTAAAATAAATCATCCTAATTCGAGAAAAAATAATAAAACAAATTTATTTAATCGACCCTGACACAAAAGGTAAAATAATAAAAATTCTTATAAAATAATAACAAAAAATCATTTACATTAAAAATATACTATAACTGAAAATAAGTATTTCAAAATAAATTACTAAAAAAAACATAAAAAAAACTACTTTAATAAAAATATTATAAAACAAATAAAAAAAAATTATTATATAATAATCGAGAACTTCTGAATCACACAAAAAAATTTTTCAACGTAAACGAAAACAACATTAATTAAATCTCGATAATCCAGATTCACTTTCCAGTAAATCTACTTTGTTACGACTTATCTCAAATAAATGAGAGCGACGGGCGATATGTACACAATTTAGTACTAATTCAGATTTAATAAATATTAAAACTTACTAATAAATCCACCTTCAATTTAATATTTAAAAAAAATATCCATATAAATTAAATTATTGTAACCCATTAACCACTTATTCATAAGCTGCACCTTGACCTGAAATAAACTTTAATAAAAAAAAATGAAAATATTATCTATAAATATTCTGATAACGGAAATATACAAACAATATAAAATAAGCTGTGCAAATCGTGTAACATCATTCATGAAACAGGTTCCTCTAAAAAGATAAAATGCCGCCAAATTCTTTAAGTTTCAATTAACAAAATACTACCCTGACAAAAATATTAATCTAAAATAATAGGGTATCTAATCCTAGTTTAAAAAATAGCTTTAACAGAAAAAAAAATATTAAGCATAAAATAAGTTAATAATATTCCACCAAATATTAAAATAAAAAAATACAAAAAATAATAACTACCACCAAAAAAGTTAATCTTGAGAATCAACGTATAACCGCGGCTGCTGGCACGACATTTACCTTCTCTAAATGAATTACTGAATCAAAAATAACTTAATATTCAAATATAGATACTACATAAATAAATATTTAATAAATAAATATGTATATAAAACATACAAAAAAACTAACATAAAGCAAGAATAAAACTTTACTTTAGAAAAATAAAAAATAAAATATAAAATATCCCAAAACAAAAATGTATAAAAAAAAGAAACAACTTATTATAATTTAATAATAAATACAAAAAAAAAAGCAAACAAATATTAATAAAAATAAACTCAAAAATAGAAAAAAAAAACACGTTTTTCATCCCATTCCATTATGAGAACTACATAAACCAAAAAAAAATATAAAACAACAAAATTAATTCAAATTGAATCAAGATCAATTAATGCCCCCATTAATTTACAATAATCAATTAAAGTAAAACCAAATTAAATTTAATGCTTCCCACTTTAAATTATAAAAAAGTGGGAAGTAAAATATCCTTGTAGGATACATTAAATCTGAAATAATAGAGTAACTTTTACATAATAAACCATTATGAATCATTTACTTCTGATTAAACAAATAAATTATGATTTCACATAAATATCATCATAGGATAAGTTAAATCTGAAATAATAGAGTAACTTTTACATAATAAACCATTATGAATCATTTACTTCTGATTAAACAAATAAATTATGATTTCACATAAATATCCCAAGATAAACTTTAAAATAAAGTAAAACCAAATTAAATTTAATGCTTCCCACTTTAAATTATAAAAAAGTGGGAAGTAAAATATCCTTGTAGGATACATTAAATCTGAAATAAT